GGGACCGTCTCAAGGAAATCCCCATTCCCCACTTTTTTTGGAAAAAATGGAATATTTTCCTTTTCCTATATCCGACTTAATGAAACTTTTTTTTAATATTAGAAACTGGTTGGGTAAAAAATCAGAATTCGAAATTTTAGATCAACATCAACAATCCCAAATAAAAAAAACCCACCAGGAAGACGCAATAGAATTCTGGGAGAACATTCCATATGCACAAAAATCAAGAAGTGTTCTGTTACTAGCTCAATTAATTTTTAGAAGATATATTAAATTACCCTTATTGATAATAGTTAAGAATATTGGCCTTATTTTATTACGGCAATCTCCGGAATGGTATGAGGATTTCCAAGATTGGAATAGAGAAATTTATCTAAAGTGCAGCTATAATGGTCTTCAATTCTCCAAAACAGAATTTCCTAAAAATTGGTTAAGAGAGGGTTTTCAGATAAAAATACTATATCCTTTTCATTTGAAACCTTGGAACAGATCTAAGCTACGACTTTATGATAGAGATCGAAAGCAACAAGATGATTTTGATTCTTGTTTTTTAACCGTTTTGGGAATGGAAACGGAATATCCTTTTGGTCCTCCTCGAAAAACACCCTCCTTTTTTGAACCCATTTTAAAAGATATAGACTATAAAGTCGAAATCAGAAAATTAAATTTTCGAGTTCGAAGAGTTTTAAAAAAAATAACAAAGAAAGAAGCAAAAGCTTTTTTTTTTTTACAAAAAAAAATAAAAGAACTTTTAAAAGGAAAGAAAATTCCATTATTTATACCGAGAGAAATATATGAATCAAGTGAAACTCAAACGGAAAAGGATTCTATAATTAGCAATAAAATAATTAATGAATCATTTAGTCAAAATAGATCTACAGGTTGGACAAATTATTCACAGGCAGAAGAAGAAATAAAACATAGAATTGATAGAAGAAACACAATTAGAAATCAAATAGAAAAAAAAAAGAATAATAAAAAGAATAATGGAGAATCACTCCCAAAAATTTGGAAAATATTAAAAAGAAAAAATATTGAATTAATAGTTAAATTTTTCATTGAAAAAATATACATAGATATATTTCTATGTATCATTAATATGCGCAGAATAGCTCTACAACTTTTTATGGAATCAACCAAAAAAATTCTTGAAAAATACATTCACAACAATGAAACAAATCAAGAAGGGATTAATAAAATAAAACAAAATAAAATTGACTTGATTTCACCTATGACTATAAAGGCTTTTGATAATCTTAGAAAGAGTAATAATCTTAGAAATAGTAAGCAGAAGTCACATATTTTTTTTGATTTATCTTACTTGTCACAAAAATATGTATTTTTTAAATTATCACAAACCCAAGTTATTAACTTTAATAAGTTAAGATCTATTCTTCAATATAATGGACCGTCTTTTTTTATTAAGAATGAAATCAAGGATTTTTTTGGAAGACAAGGAATATTTGATTCCGAAATAAGACATAAGAAACTTCAAAATTATGGAATGAATCCATGGAAAAACTGGTTAAGAGGTCATTATCAATACGATTTATCTCAGATTACATGGTCTAGATTAGTTCCACAAAAATGGCGAAATGGAATAAATCAATGCCATACGTCTCAAAATAAGGATTTAAGGAAATGGTATTTCTATGAAAAAGACCAATTATTTGATTACAAAAAAAAACAAAATTCGAAAGTATATTTATTACCAAATAAAGAGGATAATTTAAAAAAAAACTATAGATATGATCTTTTATCATATAAATATATTCATTCTGAAACTAAGAAGAAGTCCTATATTTATAGATCATCATCATCATTAGAAACAAATAAGAAGCAAGAAAATTCCAGTAGAAATAAAGAATTTAACATACTCAAGAATATTCCTATCAAGAATTATCTAGGAAAAAGTGATATTATATATATGGAAAAAAATACAGATAGAAAATATTTGAGTTGGAAATTTAATACAAATATTCAAGTTGAACCTAATAAGGACAAAAAAAGGGATAAAATTCATATTTTTTATCTTCCAATCGATTCAAATTCCGAAATCAATTACAAAAAGGTCTTTTTTGATTGGATGGGAATGTCTTTTGATTGGATGGGAATGAATGAAAAATTCTTAATCTTAAATCGCCTCATATCGAATCCGAAAAATTTTTTCTTTCCAGAGTTTGTGATACTTTATCATAAATATAAAGAGAAACCTTGGTTTATCCCAAGCAACTTACTTCTTTTTAATTTGAATATAAATCCAAATTTTAGTGAAAATCAAAATATCAAGAGAAAGCAAGAGGAGAATGAGGATTTTTTTAATTTTAGTCCATCAAATTCAAAACAATATTTTGAATTAAAGAATCAAAACAATATTGAAGAATATTTTTTAGAATCGATCGAAAAACTAAAAATATTCCTTAAAAGAGATTTTCCTTTTCAATTAAGATGGACTGGACGTTTGAATCAATTGAATCAAAAAATGATGAATAATATCCAGATATATGGTCTCCTGCTTAGCCTCATAAATGTAAGAAAAATTACTATATCCTATATTCAAAGGAAAGAAATGAATCTGGATATAATGAGGAGGCGTTTAAATCTTACACAATTAACGAAAAAGGGAATATTAATTATGGAACCTGCCCGTCTATCTGTAAAAAATGACGGACAGTTTTTTATGTATCAAATCATAGGTATTTCATTGGTTCATAAAAGTAAGCACCAGAGTAATCAAAGATACCGAAACCCCCAAAACGTTGCTAAGAATAATTTTGATGAATCCATTTCAAGACATAAAAGAAAAACTTTAAATAGAAACAAAAATAATTATGATTTGCTTGTTCCTGAAAAAATTTTATCATCTAGACGTCGTAGAGAATTGAGAATTCTAATTTCTTTCAATTTGAATTTAAAGAACCAGAATGCTGTGCATAAAAATCAATTATTTTGCAAGGAGAACAAGATAAAAAACTGGAGTCAATTTTTGGATGAAAGTAAAAAAATTGACAGAAAAAAAAATGAATTAATTCAATTAAAGTTCTTTTTTTGGCCTAATTATCGATTAGAAGATTTAGCTTGTATGAATCGCTATTGGTTTGATACCAATAATGGGAGCCGTTTGAGTATGTTAAGGATATATATGTATCCCTGATTTCAAATTTTGAGTTTCCTATATATTCTGTTGTTCTATTCTATCAATCATATTTTTTTTCATTTTTCTATTGATTAATGTTAATTGATAAAATAAGGAATATATAAAGAAATTATGATTATTGTGTATACTACATTAAAATTTCTGACATTATTATTACTGATCAATAAAATAAATATCTGTAAAAAGGGGAGTGTGAAATTATTTTATGGTAAAAAATTCATTTATTTCAATTATTTTGCAAGAACAAGAAGAAAACAAAGAAAACAGAGGATCTGTTGAATTTCAAGTAGTAAGTTTCACCAATAAGATACGGAGACTTACTTCACATTTGGAATTGCACAAAAAAGACTATTTATCTCAGAGAGGTCTGCGGAAAATTCTGGGAAAACGTCAACGCTTGCTGGCTTATTTGTCAAAAAAAAATAGATCGCGTTATAAAGAATTAATAGGGCAGTTGGGTATTCGAGAGAGAAAAACTCATTAATTTGAAGAGTTAGTTTTAATTATTCGCTTAAAGTTTGATGAACTTCTTTTCGCTTTCAGCAATTCATGGAAGAATGAATCAGGAAAAACCTATGACTGTACCAGCTAGAAAAGACCTCATGATAGTCAATATGGGACCTCACCACCCATCAATGCATGGTGTTCTTCGACTCATTGTTACTCTAGATGGTGAAGATGTTATTGACTGTGAACCAATATTGGGTTATTTACACAGAGGTATGGAAAAAATTGCGGAAAATCGAACAATTATACAATATTTGCCTTATGTAACACGTTGGGATTATTTAGCTACTATGTTCACAGAAGCAATAACTGTAAATGGGCCAGAGCAATTAGGCAATATTCAAGTCCCTAAAAGGGCCAGTTATATCAGAGTCATTATGTTGGAGTTAAGTCGTATAGCTTCGCATTTGTTATGGCTTGGCCCTTTTATGGCAGATATTGGGGCACAGACTCCCTTCTTCTATATTTTTCGAGAAAGAGAATTGATATATGACCTATTCGAAGCTGCCACCGGTATGCGAATGATGCACAATTTTTTTCGTATTGGCGGAGTCGCTGCTGATTTACCTCATGGCTGGATAGATAAATGTTTGGATTTTTGCGATTATTTTTTAACAGGAATTGCTGAATATCAAAAGCTTATTACACGGAATCCCATTTTTTTAGAACGAGTTGAAGGAGTAGGCATTATTGGTGGAGAGGAAGCAATAAATTGGGGTTTGTCGGGACCAATGCTACGAGCTTCCGGAATACAATGGGATCTTCGTAAAGTTGATCATTATGAGTGTTACGACGAATTTGATTGGGAAGTCCAATGGCAAAAAGAGGGGGATTCATTAGCTCGTTATTTAGTACGAATCAGTGAAATGACAGAATCCATAAAAATTATTCAACAGGCCCTAGAAGGAATTCCTGGAGGGCCCTATGAAAATTTAGAAATCCGCCGCTTTGATAGAGTAAAAGATACTTTATGGAATGAGTTTGACTATCGATTCATTAGTAAAAAACCTTCTCCGACTTTTGAATTGTCGAAGCAAGAACTTTATACGAGAGTCGAAGCACCAAAGGGAGAATTGGGAATTTTTCTGATAGGAGATAAGGGTGTTTTTCCTTGGCGATATAAAATTCGTCCTCCGGGGTTTATTAATTTGCAAATTCTTCCTCAGTTAGTTAAAGGAATGAAATTGGCTGATATTATGACGATACTAGGTAGTATAGATATCATTATGGGAGAAGTTGATCGTTAAAATGATAATTGATACAACAGAAGTACAAGCTATCAATTCTTTTTCTAGATTGGAATCCTTAAAAGAGGTCTATGGGATCATATGGATGC